GGGTTTTATGCTCCAGTCCTAATGTTGGTGAGGAATATACATATATGTGTATGTGATTACGTATGTGCGTGTATGTGCGTGTATGTGCGTGTATGTGCGTGTATGTGCGTGTATGTGTACGAATGTGCGTGTGTGCCTGAGGGCGCGCACACACGCACGCGTATATGCGTGTGCGTATGTGCGCACATGTGTGAGGATGTGTATACGCGTGTGGTGTGAATTGTGTGCGCGGTAGGTGGGCCGCGGACAAAGGTCACGAGAAGGGCGTTTTGGTAGATTTTCATATGTGAAAAACAGTGAATTTGCAAGGGAAATTTGTATAGTGCGCGAATGCCTATGAAAAATATGTCTATCGAGCATGAAAATATAGTCCCCTGGGGAAAATTGAAGTGGAGTTAAAACTGCACCGTAACTACAGATTAATATTACTTGGAGCTATATAGCTTGTCATGGGGATCTGAAGACACAAAAGATTAAAAAAATACCAGAGGTCTGGCCGCGCGGGGTAGCTATGATTATGAGGAGACGTGTAATTAATCCACATACCAGAGGCAACAACCAAAATGTTGAGCCACCCCTACAATCAATGGCCCTGAGATAGGAACCAGAGGTCGCACAAACAGGTGGGTTACCCCCACGATTAATGGGCCTGACGCTAGTCTTGATAATTGGATTCTTAATTAACTTAGCCGGTTCTTGGTTTATATGTTGGATAAGAATAAATTGTCCGAAGCAACATTAATGATTATTCTGTTAAACATGAATTAAATAATCTACAGTTGATTAAGCATGAATATTGGTTATTACACCTTCGTGTTTGTATGGGTAAAAGGTGGTTTATGGGTTTAATGGTTTATGTTAAATTAAACAAGGGATATACTGGGACAATATCCATGGGGCAAAAAAATGTATGCACGATATACATAGGGGGTGAATGAAGCAGGGAATACGGGGAGAAAGAAGAAGTGGGGGGGCCCCATGTACGCGTTTATCTGATGTTCGTTGCGCAATGAATGGGGACCTGAGTAGGTCCCCACTGTGTTATGTGTGATGTACGCGTTTATCTGATGTTCGTTGCGCAATGAATGGGGACCTGAGTAGGTCCCCACTGTTCAAAAAATAGTTTAATAAAAATGTTAGTTTTGGGGACTAGCGATGGGAATTTGAGTGTCCCTTTTTTGATGTCCCAGGGATGTTAGGTTTCCACTCTTTGATTTACAAGATCAATGCTTTGTAATTAAGCTACTGGGGCTTATCATTTAAGGAGTTTATTTTCTAGTGTGCTGGTGAGGGGGAGTATAATTAGGATGATGATAAAGTAGATGGTTGAGGTGAGTTGTCCGATTATGATGTATGGGTTTTCGACGGGTTGGCCTCCGATTCAGGTAAGGATAAGAATATTTGCGACGAAGGATCAGAATAGGAGTTGTGAGGTTGGTCGGAATATGTGGCTGCGCTGTTTTGAGGTGTGAAGGATTGGAAAAATAAATAGAATAAGGATTGAGAGGAGGAGGGCTAGTACTCCTCCTAGTTTGTTTGGAATTGATCGGAGGATTGCGTATGCGAATAGGAAGTACCATTCTGGTTGAATGTGTGGGGGGGTTGAGAGGGGGTTTGCTGGGGTGAAGTTTTCTGGGTCGCTTAGGAGGTTGGGTGTAAAAAGGGTTAAAAGTAGGAGGAGGGATATTATTAGTGTGGCTCCAAGTAGGTCTTTGTAGGAGAAGTATGGGTGGAATGGGATTTTGTCGGTGTTCGAGTTTAGTCCTGTGGGGTTATTTGATCCGGATTCGTGAAGGAATATAAGATGGAGTATTACTATTCCGGCGATTGCAAAGGGGAGTACAAAGTGGAAGGTGAAGAATCGTGATAGGGTTGCGTTATCAACGGAGAATCCACCTCAAACTCATTCTACTAAAGCGGGTCCGATGTATGGGATTGCGGATAACAGATTGGTGATGACGGTTGCTCCTCAGAATGATATTTGTCCTCAGGGAAGAACGTATCCTATGAAGGCGGTTGCTATGGTGAGAAATAGGAGGATAACTCCGATATTTCAGGTCTCTTTGTATAGGTAGGAGCCGTAGTATAGGCCTCGTCCAATGTGAAGGTATAAGCAGATAAAGAATAGGGAGGCTCCGTTGGCGTGTATGTAGCGGATTAGTCAGCCGTAGTTAACGTTTCGGCAAATGTGGGCTACTGATGAGAAGGCTAGGGAGGTGTCTGCAGTATAATGTATGGCTAGGAATAGTCCTGTTAGGATTTGAGTAATTAGGCAGAGTCCTAGTAAGGATCCAAAATTTCATCAGGCGGAGATGTTTGATGGGGTGGGGAGATCAATGAAGGAGTTGTTGATGATTTTTAGGGCGGGGTGGGATTTTCGTATTGGGGTCATAGGTTTTTATAGTTGAATAACAACGGTGGTTTTTCGTACCATAGGTTTTGGTTTGAGGCCAAATAAAAATGATGTCTTATTTGTATTTTTTATTAAGTTTATGTGTTGTTTTGGGGTTGGTGGGGGTTGCTTCTAATCCTTCTCCTTTTTTTGGGGCGGTTGGGCTGGTTTTAGCGGCAGGATGTTCGTGTGGTGTTTTAGTGCTGTTGGGAAGTTCTTTTGTCTCTTTGGTTCTTTTTTTAGTTTATTTGGGGGGCATGCTGGTTGTGTTTGCTTATTCTGTGGCGTTGGCAGCTGAACCCTTTCCTGAAACATGGTTGGATTTTTCTGTGGGTAGCTATTTGATTGGGTATGTGGGGTTTGTGTTTTTTATAGGGGTTTTGGTGGGGGGTCTCACGTCTTTTGGTGGGCTTGGTGTGGTGGGTGTGGATGGTGGGGGGTTGTTTTGTGTGCGGTCTGATATGAGCGGGGTTGTTTTGTTTTATATAATTGGTGGTGGGCTTTTAGTTTTGAGTGGGGTTTGTTTAGTGTTGGCGTTGTTTGTTGTGTTGGAGTTGACGCGTGGACTTTCTCGTGGCAGCCTTCGTGTGGTGTAGGTAATAATTCATAGAGTTGTAGTGATTGTTGAAATGATGAAAAATAGGAGGTATAGTTTGATGGATCCTGTGTGGGTTGTTGAGATGGTTTTGGAAAATAGGGTATTAATAGATGAGATTATTTTTGGTCCTACTATTTCGTATCAAATTGAGTCGGTTAGTTGTAGGGCTCCGTGTTGTCCTAGAAGCATACAGGTTTTTGGTTGTGTTCGGTGGGTTAAGGTGTTAAAGAATCCTAGGTGGGCTGAGAAGTAGTGGGGTGTGGAGTGTTTTGGGGGGAATAATTTTGAGGTTATTTTTGTTAGTTCTAGGGCGTATAGGAAGCCTAGGATAGAGACGATTAAGGCTGCGAGTTTTATGGTGGCAGGTATTGTTATGGTTTGTGTTTTGTCGATTGTTGTGGCTGAAGTTATTAATAGGCCTATGATTACGCTTCCTGTTGCGAGACGAATGAGAGGGTTGATTAGGTTGGGGTTGTTTTCGTTTGGGGTAGTTGTGGGTTGATAGCGCGGGGTGAATATTTGGGTGTAAAAAATGATTCGTAGGCTGTAGGCGGCAGTAAGGGATGTTGCGATTAGGGTGATTCCTAGCGCTCATGCGTTTGTGTGCGAGGTGTTAATGGCTTCGATGATCGGGTCTTTTGAGTAGAACCCTGCTAGGAATGGGGTGCCTGTTAGTGCCAGGCTTCCTAGTGTGAGGCCGGAGGTTGTGATTGGGAGAAGGTTTTGTATGCCACCTATTTTTCGAATGTCTTGTTCATTTAAGAGGTTATGGATGAGTGAGCCAGAGCAGAGGAAGAGCATGGCTTTAAAGAATGCGTGGGTTGTGATGTGGAGGAAGGCTAGTTGAGGCTGGTTTAGTCCGAGGGAGACTATTATTAAGCCTAGTTGGCTTGAGGTTGAGAAAGCGATGATTTTTTTAATGTCGTTTTGGGTGATGGCGCAAATTGCGGTGAATAGGGTGGTGGTTGCTCCTAGGTAGAGGCAGATGTTTGTGGCTGTGGGGCTAGTTTGGAGTAGGGGGTTAAGACGAATTAGCAGGAAAATGCCCGCTACGACTATTGTGCTTGAGTGGAGTAGGGCGGAAACTGGAGTTGGGCCTTCTATTGCGGCAGGTAGTCAGGGGTGAAGGCCGATTTGTGCGGATTTTCCTATAGCTGCTAGAATTAGTCCTAGTAAAGGAAGTGTTGGGAATTGTTGGTGGGAGAATGTTTGTGAGATTTCTCATGTGTTTAGAGTAGTGGTGGTTCATGCTAGGGAGAGAATTAGGCCGATATCTCCGATTCGATTATAGATAATGGCTTGTAGGGCGGAGGTGTTTGCGTTTTGTCGTGAGAATCATCACCCAATTAGTATAAAAGATATAATGCCCACCCCCTCTCAACCCACGAAAAGTTGGAGAAGGTTGTTGGCGGTGATTAGGGTGAGTATGGTGATTAGGAAGAGAAGTAGGTATTTTGAGAACTGATAAAGGTTTTTATCACTTGCTATGTATCATTTTGTGAATTGTAGAATTGCTCAGGTAATGAAGATTGCGATGGAAATGAAAATGGTTGAGTATATGTCAAATAAGAAGTTAATTTGAAAGTTGATATTAGTGTTGATTCAGGTGAGAGAGGTGGTGATAGAGGTTAGTCCTGAATCAATGAAGACTAGGGTGGGAAGGATGCTTATTAGTCAGGCGATTTTTGTTGTTTTGGTGTGGTCTCATTTAATTTTTTGTTTGGTGTTGGGATTATTGGGGTAAGTAGTGTAAGGAGTGTGGTGATTATTATAGTGTGGAATAGAAAGTTTCGCATGGTACTTTTACTTGGATTTGCACCAAGGTGGGCTAATGCCTAAAATTAGTGGAGGACTATTTTCCTTTAAAAGTAAGGGGCCCAGGGGGCTAGTCCTGGTAGAAAAGCTTAGCAGGGTTTTCTTGTGTTAACAGGCTCCTTGGCAAATAAGGGGGTTGCAGGCCCATATTTCTGGTTTCACAAACCAACGTTTTGTTTAAACTATATTAGCTGTTAGAATAGGAGGTTGGGGTGTAGAATTAGAAGTCCTAGGGGGATGATGTGGAGGACTATTAGTAGATGTTCGCGGGTTTGAGAGGGGGGCAGTGATAGGTGGTTTGGGAGCTTTCCTCGCTGAGTTATAATAAAAATAAAGAGTGTGTAGGTGGCGGTAATAAGGGTGGTGAGGCCTGTAATGATGATTGTGGTAAGACCTCAGTTGTATAATGAGATAATGATGGTTAATTCGCCTAGTAGGTTAATTGTGGGGGGAAGGGCCATGTTTGTGAGACAGGCGAGTAATCATCAAGTGGCTATTAGTGGAAGAATAAGTTGTAGGCCGCGAATTATTAGGAGTGTTCGGGTGTGGGTTCGTTCGTAGTTTGTGTTAGCTAAACAAAAGAGTATGGATGAGGTTAGTCCGTGGGCGATCATAAGGGTCATTGCTCCATAGATACTTCATGGGGTTTTGATTAGGGAAGCTGCAGTGACTAGGCCCATGTGGCTGACTGATGAGTAGGCGATAATGGATTTTAGGTCTGTTTGTCGAAGGCAGATAAGGCTCGTTATGATTATGCCTCATAGCGCTAGGATGATGAAAGGCAACGAGAGGTTGGGGGTTGTGGTGTTTAGTAGAGGGGTGATTCGAATGATCCCATATCCGCCTAGTTTTAGTAGGACTGCTGCTAAGACTATTGAGCCTGCGATGGGGGCTTCAACGTGGGCTTTTGGAAGCCATAGGTGGACGCCGTATAGTGGTATTTTAACTAAGAAAGCTATTAGGCATGCGAGTCAGAGCATAATATTGGTTCATGATTTTGTTGGTTCGTGGTTAAATAGTGTTATGAGGGGTATGAGGGCGTTTGTGTTGGTTTGGTATAGTGTGAGGATTGCGATAAGGAGGGGTATGGAGCCAGTTAGGGTGTAAAATAAGAAGTAGGTGCCCGCGTTTAGGCGCTCTGGTTGGGCGCCTCAGCGTGTGATGAGAATAAGGGTGGGTACCAGAGTTGCTTCAAATATGATGTAAAATATGGCTAGGTTTGTGGTTGAGAATGCTATGATTAATGTGGCTTGGAGGGTGGCTAAGGTTAGTAAGAATAAGCGTTTTCGGATTATGGGTTCGTTGTGCAAGTGGTGTTGGCTTGCGAGGGCTATTAGGGGGAGCAGTCAAGTAGAGAGGATAAGTAAGGGGGCGGTGATGTTGTTAGAGGATAAAAAAATGTTGGCTGATAAAAGTTTAAGAGCTATAGGGTCGTAGAAGAGGCTGAGGGATTGTAGGGCGATTAGTATGGCTGTAGAGGCAAAGTAGTTGAATAGGTGTTTTTGTGGGAGTAGAAGGGCGGTTGGGGCTAGTATAATAGTTGGGAGCAGAATTTTTAGCATTGTAGTAGGTTTAGGTTTTTTAAGTGGTCTGTAGCATGAGTGCGGGAGGAGGCCACTAGTAAGGCTAAGCCCGTGCTTGCTTCGCAAGCAGAAAATGCTAGGAGAAGTATGGGGGTGATTGTAGAGGTTGAAAGGTTTGTGTTTTGTGATAGGGCTGTGAGTGAGATATAAAGGGCCAAAGTTATTGCTTCTAAGCATAGAAGGGCAGAGACAAGATGTGTGCGGTTGAAGGCGAGGCCTATGATTCCTAAGAGGAAGGCTGTGAAAGCTGTTAATTGTGTGGTGAGCATTTTGTTAATGGCCCCAGGGTGGGCTGGGATTTACTAAGTCGAAATTAGTGGTCTTGTGTTAGACTAGCCGCTATATTCAGCCCATTCTAGTCCTCCTTGTGTTCATTCATATAGGAGTCCGAGGATTAGAAGAGTTAGGATTGTGGAGATAAGGGTAGTAGTTGTTTTAGGAGATATAGAGTTAATGGCTCATGGGATTGGTAGGAGAAGTGCGATTTCTAAGTCAAACAAGAGGAACAAAATAGCGACTAAAAAGAATCGGAGGGAGAAGGGTAGGCGAGCTGATCCTAATGGGTCAAATCCGCATTCGTAAGGAGAAAGTTTTTCTGTGTCTGGGGTTATTTGGGGAAGTCAGAAAGCTAGTAATATAAGGATAAAAACGAGTGTTGTTGAGATGAGTATTGAAAATAACATTACTCCCTCCTAGCAGGGACGCTAGGACCTGGTGAGTGGAAGTCACCCATACTTATGTACTAAGGGGGTAGGATCCTCATCAATAGATTGAGATGTAAAGGAAAAGTCAAACGACGTCTACAAAGTGTCAGTATCATGCTGCTGCTTCGAAACCGAAGTGGTGGTGGGTTGTGAAGTGGTGTTGGATTTGACGTATTAGGCAGACCAGGAGAAAGGATGATCCAATGATTACATGTAGTCCGTGAAAGCCTGTAGCCACAAAAAAGGTTGAGCCGTATGTTCCATCAGAAATCGTGAATGGGGCCTCATAGTATTCAGTTGCTTGGAGGAGTGTGAAGTAGAGGCCTAATAGGATGGTTAGGGATAGGGCTTGAATTGTTTCTGCTCGATTCCCGATTATAATTGAGTGGTGCGCTCAGGTTACTGTGACTCCTGATGCTAAAAGTACAGCGGTGTTTAGTAGGGGCACTTCAAACGGGTCTAGTGGGTTAATACCACTGGGGGGTCAGTGGCTTCCTAGTTCGGGGGAGGGGGCTAGGCTAGAGTGGTAAAAAGCTCAGAAAAAGCCTAAAAAGAAGAACACTTCTGAGGTGATAAACAGGATTATTCCGTATCGCAGGCCTTTTTGTACGAAAGTGGTGTGGTGTCCTTGGTATGTCCCCTCTCGGATAATATCTCGTCATCATTGTAGTATGGTTAAAAGTATAATAATTAGGCCAATGCTTATAAGGGTGGTTGAGTTGAAGTGAAATCATATTGCGAGGCCGGAGGTTATAAGGAGAGCTGCGATGGCTCCTGTGAGTGGCCATGGACTTTGATCTACTATATGGTAGGTGTGTGTTTGGTGGGTCATTACGTGTTTTCTTGTAGGTACAGGGTGATTAGGAGGACGAATACGTAGGCCTGGATTAGTGCAACTGCTATTTCTAGAATAGAGAGGAGGGCCAAGGTAATGAGGGTAAGTAGTGAGAGAGTTTTAGATATAGGGATAAGTGCAAGTGTGGCGGAAGAAATGAGTTGTATTAGTAGGTGTCCGGCGGTCAAATTTGCTGTTAGTCGAACGCCTAGGGCGATGGGGCGGATTAGTAGGCTAATGGTTTCGATGATAATTAGTGCTGGGATAAGGGGAATAGGGGTGCCAGTTGGAAGAAGATGGGCTAGGGCGTCAGTTGGTTGGTTTCGTAGTCCAACAAGGATGGTTATAAGTCAAAATGGCACGGCTAGGCCTAGGTTTAAGGCTAGTTGTGTGGTTGGGGTGAATGTGTATGGGAGGAGGCCTAGGATGTTAATAAGTAGAAGATAAAAAAATAGCGATAGAAGGGGCAGGGATCATGTGTGTCCGGGTTTGTTGAGTGGGAGTATTAATTGTTTGGTGAGGGTGGAGGTAAATCATTTTTGAATAGCGGTTGTTCGGTTTGGTGTGGTTCGTAGGGTTTTTGGTGTAAAAAGGGTTGGAAAAAGTATTGCGATTAAGATTAAAGGAAGTCCTAGGATTTGTGGGGTTGCGAATTGGTCGAAGAGGTTTAATATCATGGTCAATGTCAGGGGCTTGTGGTTAGTTCATTAGCGTTTTTATTAGGTTCATTTGGGAGGTGTGCGTTAAGTTTTGGGGTCAGTATAGTTGAAATGATAAGTCAAGAGGTTAGGAAGGTGATAAATCAGGGGGCGGGGTTTAGTTGAGGCATGTCTTCAAGGAGGTGGTTAATCTCGTCTCCAGCTTAAAAGGCTGGTGCTATATAAAAGCTTCTTGAAGATGTTTGAAGCATTATGTTAGATCAGTTTTCGAAAGCTTTGAGGGCTGTTACTTCTACTACAATGGGTATAAAGCTGTGGTTTGAGCCACAGATTTCTGAGCATTGGCCGTAAAATAACCCAGGACGGGTTGAGATGAAGGTTGTTTGGTTCAACCGACCTGGGATGGCGTCTGTTTTGATGCCAAGGGATGGGACAGTTCAGGAGTGAAGAACGTCTTCTGCTGAAACTAATATGCGTACGGGGGATTCAGTTGGTACTACTATATGGTGGTCTACTTCTAGTAGGCGGTATGTGCCTGGGGTTAGTTCTTGTTGGGGGGTTATGTATGAGTCAAATATTAGTTCTTCATAGTCCGTATATTCATAGGTTCAGTATCACTGGTGTCCGATTGTTTTAATTGTTAGGTGCGGGTCATTTACTTCGTCTATTAGGTAAAGGATGCGAAGTGAAGGTAGGGCGATGAGAATAAGGATAATGGCTGGGAGAATGGTTCAAATTATTTCAACTGCCTGAGCGTCTGTTGTGTTAGTGTTGGTGAGTTTTGTAGTTATTATTAGTGTGATAATATAAAGTACTAGGGCGCTAATTAAGAAAACAATTATTAGTGTATGGTCGTGAAAGTGTAGTAACTCTTCTATAATGGGGGATGTTGCGTCTTGAAATCCGAATTGGGCGGGATGGGCCATTAAGTCTCACAGGGGTTCCACCTGTTATTTAGCGCTGACAGAGCTATGTAATGATTTACTAGAGTCTCTGAGAGACAAGCATAAGAGGATGTGCGGTTAGCTTGAAACTAAAAGGAGGGGGTTCGAGTCCTTCGTCTCTTGGTTTATGGTTGCACAAAAGTTGGTTCTTCATATGTGTGATACATAGGAGGGAAGCCGTGTAGTCATTCAATGTTGGTGGTTGTTATGTCTTGGGATATGACTTCTCGTTTTGCTGCAAAGGCTTCCCAAATGATAAATAGTATTATGATAGCGGCGATTATTGAAATAAGTGAGCCGATTGATGAGATGGTGTTTCATAGGGCGTATGCGTCAGGATAATCAGAGTATCGTCGAGGTATCCCCGCGAGGCCTAAAAAGTGTTGTGGAAAGAAGGTTATATTTACTCCAATAAATATAACTCCGAAGTGAATTTTTGTTCAAGTACTGTGAAGAGTGAAGCCAGAGAAAAGAGGGAATCAGTGAACGAATCCGCCCATGATGGCGAAAACTGCTCCTATGGATAATACATAGTGGAAGTGAGCTACTACGTAATAGGTGTCGTGGAGAACAATATCTAGGGAGGAGTTGGCGAGTACAATGCCTGTTAGACCTCCAACAGTGAATAGGAAGATGAAGCCGAGGGCTCATAATAATGCGGCATCTCATTTGATGTTTCCTCCGTGCAGGGTTGCGAGTCAACTAAATACTTTTACCCCTGTTGGAATTGCAATAATTATTGTGGCGGAAGTAAAATATGCGCGGGTATCGACGTCTATGCCAACTGTAAATATGTGGTGGGCTCAGACAATGAAGCCTAGGAATCCGATAGATATTATGGCCCACACTATGCCCATATAGCCAAAGGGCTCTTTTTTGTTTGCGTAATATGTAACAATGTGTGAGATTATGCCGAAGCCTGGAAGAATAAGAATATATACTTCTGGGTGACCAAAAAATCAAAAAAGGTGTTGGTAAAGTACGGGGTCTCCTCCGCCTGCAGGGTCAAAGAAAGTGGTGTTTAGATTTCGGTCTGTCAAAAGTATGGTGATTCCTGCTGCTAAAACTGGAAGGGAGAGCAGTAGTAAAATAGCAGTGATAAGGACGGACCACACGAATAAGGGGATATTGTATATGGTTATGGCTGGGGGCTTCATGTTAATGCAGGTTGTGATAAAATTAATGGCTCCTAGGATGGATGAAACTCCGGCTAAATGGAGGGAGAAAATTGTTAAATCAACGGATGCTCCTGCGTGTGCGAGGTTTGCGGCGAGCGGGGGATAGACAGTTCATCCCGTGCCTGCTCCGGCTTCTACACCAGATGAGGCTAAAAGAAGAAGAAGTGAGGGGGGCAGTAGTCAGAAGCTTATATTGTTTATTCGGGGGAATGCTATATCAGGTGCGCCGATTATTAAGGGGACTAGCCAGTTTCCAAAGCCTCCGATTATAATGGGTATGACTATGAAGAAGATTATAACGAATGCATGCGCGGTGACAATGACGTTATAAATTTGGTCGTCTCCTAGGAGCGCCCCGGGCTGGCCTAGTTCTGCTCGGATAAGAATGCTTAGGGCTGTTCCAACCATCCCGGCTCAGGCACCAAAAATTAGGTAGAGGGTGCCGATATCTTTGTGGTTTGTTGAGAATAGTCAACGGGAGATTATCACGGGTAGAATGGCCGAGAGTTAGGCGGCAGGCTGTAGTCCTGAGTACATTGGTTTAAGTCCTTTTTCTATCAAGCTCTAGTAGTGATACACATCAAATTGCAAATTTGAAACAGCACCCTAAGTGGTGCCGGGGCTTCTCCCGTTTTTTTATTAACGGGAGAAGTAGATTGAAGCTCGCTGGCTTAGGCTTTTAGTTGTTAACTAAATATTTATGGGATCAAGGCCCATCGATCTAGTGAGGTTTTAGCTTAATTAAAGTGTCTGAGTTGCATTCAGAGGATGTGTATTAAAGTTGCGCAGGCCTTCAGAAACTACGGAGTTTAATTCCGTGTTTAGGGCTTTGAAGGCTCTTGGTTTGGGGGCTAACCTAAGTTTCTATTGGCAGATGTTTGAGATGAGGGGAGAAATTGGTAGGGTTGTTGTTGCTAGGATGATTGTTGGTGTGATTAGTCGGTTGTGATTAGTTTTGAATCGTCATTCGTGTTTAATGTTTGTTGTGCTGGGTGGCAATGTGAGTGTGGTTATATGGGATATTCGAAGATAAAAAAAGAGGCTTGGTAGGGTGGATAGGGCTATAAGGGTGCTAATGGTGATTAGGTTTGTTGAGACTAGTTCTTTTAGAATAAATCATTTTGGTAAGAAGCCGGTTAGTGGTGGTAGTCCTCCTAGTGATATGAGAGAGAGCATTGTGATTGTGAGGAGGGTGGGGGATAAGGATCAGCTTGTTCCGAGGTCGTTTAGGGTTTTTGATGTTGTTGTTATTAGTGCTAGGAATGTTGCTGAGGTGAGGACTAGATAGGTTATGAGGACCAGTAGGGGGAGGTTGGGGGTAAGGGATATTGCAGTGAATATTCATCCCATGTGGGCGATAGATGAAAATGCTATGATTTTTCGTGTTTGAGTTTGATTAAGTCCTATTCATCCTCCGATGAGGGCGGAGGTGAGGCCTAGGGTGAGTAGGACGGCTTGGTTTAAGTTGTTGAAGGTTATTAATAGGAGGGTGGAGGGGGCTAGTTTTTGTCAGGTTGAGATAAGTATTGCGGTAGTTAGGGTTGAGCCCTGTAGTACTTCTGGGAGTCAAAAGTGGAAGGGTGCTAGTCCTAGTTTTATGGCGATGGCTAGGGTAATTATGATGGATGTTTCTGGAAGAAAAGTTTGGGAAATATCTCATTGTCCTGTTTTTCAGGCGTTGGTGGTGGTTGCAAAGACGATTAGGGCAGATGCAGTTGCTTGGGTGAAGAAGTATTTTGTTGCAGCTTCAGTTGCTCGTGGGTGGTGTTGTTTTGAGATAACGGGGATGATAGCTAGGGTGTTTATTTCTAGTCCTGCTCAGGCGAGTAGTCAGTGGGAGCTAGATAAGGTGATAATGGTTCCGAGGATAAGGGATAAGATGAGTAGTGTGAGTGTTATTGGGTTTATTAGTATAGGAAGGATTTTGACCAACATTTCCGGGGTATGGGCCCGAGAGCTTGATTAGCTGACTTTACTAGAGGATAGTATAGGTGGTAGTACGCAAAGTTTTGAGCTTTGATGTGTGGGTTCGTAACCCATTCTTCTAAGGAGGCGAGGGGATTTTAGCCCCTATGATTTACTCTATCAAAGTAATCCTTAGGTGTTCAGGCACGCATCCTATGTTTAGAGTGTGGTTGGTGGGAGTCCTGAGAGAGATAGCGGGAGAGTTGCGTGTAGTAGACATAGGGATAGGGTGATGGGCAGGAAGTTTTTTCATAAGAGGTGTATAAGTTGGTCATATCGGAAGCGCGGGTATGAGGCTCGGATTCATAGGAAGCCTAGGGTTAAGATTAATACTTTAGTTATAAGGTTTATTGAAAATATTTGGCTTTTTAGGCTGTTATCTGGAGAAAGGAATAAAATGCAAGATAGGGTGTTTATTATTAGGATGTTTGCGTATTCGGCCAGGAAGAATAGGGCGAATGGGCCTGCTGAATATTCTACGTTGAAGCCAGAGACAAGTTCGGACTCTCCTTCTGTTAAATCGAAAGGAGCGCGGTTTGTTTCTGCTAGTGTTGAGATGTACCATATCATGGTTAGGGGTCAAGAGCAAAGAATTAGTCATGTTTTTTCTTGTGTTTCTATTAGGGCTTGTGTTGTGAAACCCCCTGAGAGTATGATTGTTGAAAGGAGAATGATTGCTAGTGTGATTTCGTATGAGATTGTCTGGGCCACTGCGCGTAGTGCGCCTAGTAGGGCGTATTTAGAATTTGAGGCTCATCCTGATCATAAGATTGAATAGACTGTTAGGCTGGATAGGGCTAGTAGGAAAAGGAGTCCTAAGTTTAAGTTGACTAGTATGGTTGGTATTGGTAGGGGGGTTCATATTAGTATTGCTAGTAGGAGTGCTAGGGCGGGGGTGGTGATGTAAAGTGTTGATGATGAGGTAGATGGTCGGATTGGTTCTTTGGTGAATAGTTTAACCCCGTCAGCGATTGGTTGGAGAATGCCGTATGGTCCTACGATGTTTGGGCCTTTTCGGAATTGTATGTAGCCTAACAGTTTTCGTTCTAGGAGGGTGAGGAATGCTACGGCTAGGAGGATGGGAATGAAGACTATTAGTGGGTTAATGAGGTGTTTTAGTAGGGGGTGCATTTTTAGGGAGAAGATTTGAACTTCTGAGTTAGAGGGCTTAGGCCTCTTGCAATATACCCGGCTCTGCCACCCTAATAATGCCCTAATCTTGGGCTATTTTGGTGGTTAGAATTTTAGTGGTTGTCAATTTATTTCTCAATACGTGGGCTTGCCATTGGTATTGTCTTCTTGGTCCTTTCGTACTAAAGAAGAAGGGCATAGATAGAAACCGACCTGGATTGCTCCGGTCTGAACTCAGATCACGTAGGACTGTTAATCGTTGAACAAACGAACCCTTAGTAGCGGCTGCACCACTAGGATGTCCTGATCCAACATCGAGGTCGTAAACCCTCTTGGCGATATGGACTCTTGAAGAGGATGGCGCTGTTATCCCTGGGGTAACTTGGTTCGTTGATCAGATGTCTGGGTCAAGAAGAATTATTTTGGCTAGTGGGCCTTGGTAGGGGGAGCCCTTTCATGGAAGTTTTCTTTTATTCCAAAGTCGCCCCAACTAAAAAGTCTTATCACTATGTTTTGGGTGTTGATTCCGTGGGGAAAAAGGTAAAAAATAGTGTGTGTTTTAAGCTCCACAGGGTCTTCTCGTCTTATGGGTGTATTTCAGCTTTTGTACTGGAAGATCAGTTTCATTGATTGGTCCTAGGAGACAGTTAGGCTCTCAGTTAGCCGTTCATACGAGTCTCTATTTAGGAGACAAATGATTACGCTACCTTTGCACGGTTAGGATACCGCGGCCGTTGAAAGAATCACTGGGCAGGCGAGACCTTTAATACTTGTTATGCTAAAGGCTATGTTTTTGGTAAACAGTTGGAGTCTATTAGCTGAATTCCTTGTTGGGCTTTTAATCTTTCCTTAAAACACTCCTGTGTTGGTGTCACAAGTTGTGTGAACTTTTGCTTGGTGGTTTGTTTTGTTCTTTATATAGTTTGTTAATTTTCAGTAGTTTATCTATTTCTGATTGAAGAGCGTGTAAGGAGAATTGGTTCTTATTACTAGTTTTAGCATTAGTTCTTCTATTATTAAATAGAGTTGCTCGGTGGGAGGTCAGGGAGTGGAGACTATGTTTTGGATTGTTGGGGGTAATACGCTTTGACGCGGTTGGTGGGGATGGCTGGTTTAAGGCCTACTGGTAGGGAGGGGGTGGGGTTATCCTCTGATTCGGGCTGTATCCCGTCTCAATAAAGCTGTTCCTTTATTGAGTATCTTCTAGGTTTGGTAAGTGGTGTTACTTGTTTTTGTTGTGGTTTATGCCTAGAGTTGAACTTAAATTCGCTTAGAGAGCAACCAGCTATCACCAGGCTCGTTTGGCTTTTCACCTCTACTTTTTGGTCTTCTCTCTCTTTTGCCACAGAGATGAGTTGATTCTGTTAAATTGCCTAAAAGTAGCTCGTCTGGGTTCGGGAGGCCGGATTTTAGTTCTCTTTACTCGGGGGTTCTTGCTAAACCATGATGCAAGAGGTACATGGGGTGATCATTGCTTTTTTTTGCTTTAGGTGTTTCATTTTTCTTTCATCGTTCCCTTGCGGTACTATTGTTCTATAGCTTCAGTTGTGTTTTTCTATCTCATATACTAGGCGTGGCAAATGGTTTGTTTTAGGGTTAAGAAAGGATTAGTGGGGGAAAGTGGGCTAGAGGTTCTGCTGTCAAGTGGGCTCGATAGCGAGCGTTTTTTAATTGTAAGTTAAATGCTTTGTTGTAAGCTACTACTTGTGGGCCAAGCGCACTTTCCAGTACGCTTACCATGTTACGACTTGCCTCATCTGTGCTTTAGGTGGGGGATTATGGAGTGTTTGGGTTAATGTGCTGAGGAGGGTGACGGGCGGTGTGTACGCATCTCAGAGCAAATTTCAGGCAAGCTCTCTGACTTGTCTTACTATTAAATCCACCGTTATATATTTTTTCAGGATATATTCTGTATGCCCTTTTAGGGAGTGTAGCCCATCTCTTGCCCTCTTATATGCTACACCTTGACCTGACGTTTTTGTGGTTAGACTAGTTGTGTCTACTTGGGGTCTTTCATAAGGTAGGCTGACGACGGCGGTATATAGGCTGATTTTTGCTAAAGGGGGTGAGGTTTTTCGTGGGGTATCGATTATAGGACAGGCTCCTCTAGGTTGGTGTGAGATACCGTCAAGTCCTTTGAGTTTTAAGTTTTTCACTAGTAATTTTCTGGCGGACAATGTGTGTTAAAATAGTCTATGTTTATGGCTAAGCATAGTAGGGTATCTAATCCTAGTTTGTTTCTTAGCTTTCGTGAGTCAAAGATGGTTCTTGGTGAAATTGAGGATTTCTGGTTCTCTTGGTGTGTTTTATAACTTGGAGAAGATTTATATTTCATTTGGAAATTTTATTCTAGTCACGCTTTACGCCGGGTTTTATTATTTTGGGCTTTTCGTGTAACCGCGGTGGCTGGCACGAAATTAACCAGCCCTGTTTATCATAACTAAGTCGAGCTGGGGTGGAGCGCTCATTGCTTAATGTTTATTACTGCTGGGTCCCGTGGGGGCGTGGCCTGTTGGCTAGGTGTTTTTGGCTGCAATGAAATTTTTGCGTGCCTGATACCTGCTCCATTGATCTTGGGCGTTTTCACTGGGGGAGGGAGATTTGCATGTATAATTTTGATGATAAATAATAGTAGGTTTAGGACCAAAACTTTTGTTTTCGGGGTTTGATAGCGCCCTTTTTGGCGGCTTCAATGCCATGCTTTGTAATATAAGCTACGATAAC